GCTAGCGTAGCTTAATACAAAGCATAACACTGAAGATGTTAAGACGGGCCCTAAGAAGCTCCGCATGCACAAAGGCATGGTCCTGACCTTATTATCAGCTCTAACCCAACTTACACATGCAAGTCTCCGCAGCCCCGTGAGTATGCCCTCAATCCCCCACCCGGGGACAAGGAGCGGGCATCAGGCACAAATTTTAGCCCAAGACGCCTAGCCAAGCCACACCCCCAAGGGAATTCAGCAGTGATAGACATTAAGCCATAAGTGAAAACTTGACTCAGTCAGGGTTAAGAGGGCCGGTAAAACTCGTGCCAGCCACCGCGGTTAAACGAGAGGCCCTAGTTGATATTATCACGGCGTAAAGGGTGGTTAAGGAAGGAAACATAATAAAGCCAAATGGCCCCTTGGCCGTCATACGCTTCTAGGTGCCCGAAGCCCAACCCCACGAAAGTAGCTTTAACAAAACCCACCTGACCCCACGAAAGCTGAGAAACAAACTGGGATTAGATACCCCACTATGCTCAGCCATAAACCCAGACATCGAACTACAATCAGATGTCCGCCAGGGTACTACGAGCATTAGCTTGAAACCCAAAGGACCTGACGGTGCCTTAGACCCCCCTAGAGGAGCCTGTTCTAGAACCGATAACCCCCGTTAAACCTCACCACTTCTAGCCACCCCAGCCTATATACCGCCGTCGCCAGCTTACCCTGTGAAGGTAATAAAAGTAAGCAAAATGGGCACAACCCAGAACGTCAGGTCGAGGTGTAGCGCACGAAGCGGGAAGAAATGGGCTACATTTTCTATCACAGAACACTACGGACATGCAACATGAAATAGTGCTTGAAGGAGGATTTAGTAGTAAAAAGGAAACAGAGTGTCCTTTTGAACCCGGCTCTAAGGCGCGTACACACCGCCCGTCACTCTCCCCTGTCAACACGCATTAAAAATATATAATACCAAAGCACTGACAAGGGGAGGCAAGTCGTAACATGGTAAGTGTACCGGAAGGTGCACTTGGATTAAACCCAGGGTGTGGCTGAGTTAGTTAAGCATCTCACTTACACCGAGAAGACATCCATGCAAGTTGGATCACCCTGAGCCAAACAGCTAGCTTAATCATCAATTTTAAACCAACAATGTTTATAAAAAAACATGACCCACCCCTAGAAATTAAACCATTTTTTTACCTAAGTATGGGAGACAGAAAAGGTTCACCCAAAGCAATAGAGAAAGTACCGCAAGGGAACGCTGAAAGAGAAATGAAATAACCCATATAAGCACCAAAAAACAAAGATTAAATCTTGTACCTTTTGCATCATGATTTAGTAAGTACATACAAGCAAAGAGACCTTTAGTTTGAAACCCCGAAACCAGGTGAGCTACCCCGAGACAGCCTATGTAAATTAGGGCTAACCCGTCTCTGTGGCAAAAGAGTGGGAAGAGCTCCGGGTAGAAGTGACAGACCTACCGAACCTGGTGATAGCTGGTTGCCTAAAAAATGGATAGAAGTTCAGCCCCGCACACCCCAGACCAAAACCCGCCACTTAAGGTAATTTAAGAGTAATATGCGGGAGTTAGTTAAAGGGGGTACAGCCCCTTTAACAAAGGACACAACCTTATCAGGAGGATAAAGATCATAATATTTAAAACAAACTGTTTTAGTGGGCCTAAAAGCAGCCACCTAGACAGAAAGCGTTAAAGCTCAGACAGAATGAAGTTTATTATACCGATAAAAAATCTTACTCCCCTAAAAATATTAGGCTACTCCATGCAAACATGGAAGAAATTATGCTAAAATGAGTAACAAGAAGACCCGTTCTTCTCCAAGCACAAGTGTAGACCAGATCGGACAAACCACTGGAAAATAACGAACTCAACCAAAGAGAGCATTGTGAATAATACAAAAACCAGGAAAAACCCACAACCAAATAATCGTTAACCCCACACTGGAGTGCTATTTTTAAAGGAAAGACTAAAAGAAAGGGAAGGAACTCGGCAAACACAAGCCTCGCCTGTTTACCAAAAACATCGCCTCCTGCAACTAAATTAAGTATAGGAGGTCCAGCCTGCCCAGTGACTACGGGTTCAACGGCCGCGGTATTTTGACCGTGCAAAGGTAGCGCAATCACTTGTCTTTTAAATAAAGACCTGTATGAATGGCTAAACGAGGGCTTAACTGTCTCCCCCTTCCAGTCAGTGAAATTGATCTATCCGTGCAGAAGCGGGTATAATAATACAAGACGAGAAGACCCTTTGGAGCTTAAGGTACAAAACTTACCCACGTTAAACAACTTAACAAAAAGCAAGAACTTAGTGGAATATAAAATTTTACCTTCGGTTGGGGCGACCGCGGAGGAAAAACCAGCCTCCGAGTGGAATGGGGCAAATCCCTAAAGCCAAGAGAGACATCTCTAAGCCACAGAACATCTGACCAATAATGATCCGGCCCTGTGGCCGATCAACGAACCAAGTTACCCTAGGGATAACAGCGCAATCCTCTCCCAGAGTCCATATCGACGAGGGGGTTTACGACCTCGATGTTGGATCAGGACATCCTAATGGTGCAGCCGCTATTAAGGGTTCGTTTGTTCAACGATTAAAGTCCTACGTGATCTGAGTTCAGACCGGAGTAATCCAGGTCAGTTTCTATCTGTAATGCTACTTTTCCTAGTACGAAAGGATCGGAAAAGAGGGGCCCATGCTTAAAGCACGCCCCGCCCCTAATTAATGAAAACAAATAAATTAAATAAAGGGAGGGCCAAAACCCCTGCCGCCCAAAATAAGGGCATACTGGGGTGGCAGAGCATGGTAAATTGCGAAAGGCCTAAGCCCTTTACACCAGAGGTTCAAATCCTCTTCCCAGTTTATGCTAAACACTTTAATAAATCACTTAATTAACCCTCTAGCCTACATCGTACCTGTCTTACTAGCAGTAGCTTTCCTAACACTAGTTGAACGAAAAGTCCTAGGGTACATGCAACTACGAAAAGGCCCCAACGTAGTAGGACCTTACGGACTATTACAACCCATCGCCGACGGAGTGAAACTATTTATCAAAGAGCCCGTCCGACCCTCAACATCATCTCCCTTTTTATTTTTAGCAACCCCAATCCTTGCACTAACCCTCGCCATAACACTATGAGCACCCATACCAATACCCTACCCCATCATTGACCTAAATTTAGGAGTTCTATTTATTTTAGCCCTCTCAAGCCTAGCAGTATACTCCATTCTAGGATCAGGTTGAGCATCAAATTCAAAATATGCACTAATTGGGGCCCTTCGAGCAGTAGCCCAAACAATTTCATACGAAGTAAGTCTGGGGCTCATCCTTCTGTCAGTAATTATTTTCTCAGGTGGCTACACTCTCCAAACATTTAATACAGCTCAAGAAAGCATTTGACTACTAGCCCCAGCATGACCCTTAGCAGCTATATGGTATATCTCAACCCTAGCCGAAACGAACCGAGCACCGTTCGACCTGACAGAAGGAGAATCAGAACTAGTATCTGGTTTTAATGTAGAATACGCAGGAGGGCCCTTCGCCCTATTTTTCCTCGCCGAATACGCCAACATTCTCATAATAAATACTTTATCAGCCGTTCTATTTCTAGGCTCTTCTCACTTCCCCAATATACCTGAACTAACAACAATTAGCCTAATAATTAAAGCCGCATTTTTATCAGTAATGTTCCTGTGGGTCCGGGCCTCTTACCCACGATTTCGGTATGACCAACTCATACACCTTGTATGAAAGAATTTTCTACCACTAACACTAGCACTGGTACTATGACATGTGGCCCTACCAATTGCACTAGCAGGCCTCCCCCCCCAACTATAGTTTAGGAACTGTGCCCGAATGCCCAGGGACCACTTTGATAGAGTGGCTTATAGGGGTTAAAATCCCCTCGGTTCTTAGAAAGAAGGGGGTCGAACCCATGCCCAAGAGATCAAAACTCTTAGTGCTTCCTCTACACCACTTTCTAAGATGGGGTCAGCTAATAAAGCTTTCGGGCCCATACCCCGAACATGACGGTTAAAGTCCCTCCTCCATCAATGAATCCCTACGTACTAATAATTCTATTATCCAGCCTGGGATTAGGCACCACCCTAACCTTTGCTAGCTCTCATTGACTCTTAGCCTGAATAGGATTAGAGATTAATACCCTGGCAATTGTACCACTAATAGCGCAACATCACCACCCACGAGCAGTAGAAGCTACTACAAAATACTTCTTAACTCAGGCAACCGCAGCAGCAATAATTCTGTTTGCAAGTACAACAAATGCATGAATTACAGGAGAATGAGATATAAACAACATGTCAAACCCAATCGCCAGCACCATAGTCATTACCGCCTTAGCACTTAAAATTGGACTTGCACCTATACACTTCTGAATACCAGAAGTGCTACAAGGATTAGACTTACTAACAGGCCTAATTTTATCAACATGACAAAAACTAGCCCCCCTAGCCCTCATTATTCAAGTATCCCAGGCCATCGACCCACTCCTACTAACCTCCCTAGGGATTATGTCAACATTAGCCGGGGGATGGGGCGGATTAAACCAAACCCAGCTACGAAAAATTTTAGCCTATTCCTCTATTGCCCACATAGGATGAATGATTATTGTTCTACAATATGCCCCCCAACTGACACTCCTCGCACTAGGAACCTACATCTTCATAACCTCAGCAGCATTTCTCACACTAAAAACATCCTCAGCTACAAAAATTAACACCCTCGCAATGACCTGATCAAATAACCCAACCCTAACAGCAACAACTGCCCTTGTCTTACTATCATTAGGTGGACTACCACCACTAACAGGGTTCATACCAAAATGATTAATTCTCCAAGAACTAACAAAACAAAATCTCCCAGCCACCGCCACAATTATGGCCCTCGCAGCCCTGCTCAGCCTTTACTTCTATCTCCGATTATGTTATGCTATAACACTAACAATCTCCCCAAATACAACAAACTCGACCACACCGTGACGAGTAAAAACGACTCAAACCTCCCTACCCCTAACCATTTCAACCACAATTGCACTAGGTCTTCTACCTGTGACTCCGGCTATTTTAATACTAGCCAGCTAAGGGACTTAGGATAGCACCAGACCAAGAGCCTTCAAAGCTCTAAGCAGAAGTGAAAATCTTCTAGTCCCTGGATAAGACCTACAAGAGTCTATCTTGCATTTTCTAATTGCAAATCAAATGTTTTAATTAAACTAAGGCCTTACTAGATGGGAAGGCCTCGATCCTACAAACTCTTAGTTAACAGCTAAGCGCTCAAACCAGCGAGCATCCATCTACTTTTCCCGCCGTTGGCCTGAAAGGCGGGAAAAGCCCCGGCAGAGTATTACTCTACGTCTCTGGATTTGCAATCCAACATGTTTCTTCACCACGGGGCTGGTGATAGGGAGAGGACTTAAACCTCTGTCTTCGGGGCTACAACCCACCGCCTGATACTCGGCTACCCTACCTGTGGCAATTACACGCTGATTCTTTTCTACAAACCACAAAGACATTGGTACCCTCTATCTTGTATTTGGTGCCTGAGCCGGAATAGTGGGAACTGCTTTAAGCCTCCTTATTCGAGCTGAACTTAGCCAACCCGGATCACTTCTAGGCGATGACCAAATTTATAATGTTATCGTCACCGCCCACGCCTTCGTAATAATTTTCTTTATAGTAATACCAATTCTAATCGGGGGGTTCGGAAATTGACTCGTACCACTAATGATTGGGGCCCCTGACATAGCATTCCCGCGGATAAATAACATAAGCTTCTGACTTCTCCCCCCATCATTCCTCCTACTGCTAGCCTCTTCTGGTGTTGAGGCGGGGGCCGGAACAGGATGAACAGTCTACCCGCCACTCGCAGGTAATCTTGCCCACGCAGGAGCATCCGTAGACCTTACAATTTTCTCCCTCCATCTAGCAGGTGTTTCATCAATTTTAGGTGCAATCAATTTTATTACTACCACTATTAACATGAAACCCCCAGCTATCTCCCAGTATCAAACACCTCTATTCGTGTGAGCTGTACTTGTAACAGCTGTGCTATTACTTCTATCACTCCCAGTTCTAGCTGCCGGAATTACAATACTTCTTACAGATCGAAATCTTAATACCACATTCTTCGACCCAGCAGGAGGAGGAGACCCAATCCTGTACCAACACTTATTCTGATTCTTCGGCCATCCAGAAGTATATATTCTTATTTTACCAGGGTTTGGGATTATTTCACATGTTGTAGCCTACTACGCTGGTAAAAAAGAGCCGTTCGGTTATATAGGAATGGTTTGAGCTATGATGGCTATCGGCCTCCTTGGCTTTATTGTTTGAGCCCATCACATATTCACTGTTGGCATAGATGTAGACACCCGTGCCTACTTCACATCTGCAACAATAATTATCGCTATCCCAACCGGTGTAAAAGTATTTAGTTGACTCGCTACACTACACGGCGGCTCTATCAAATGAGATACACCTATGCTATGAGCCTTAGGGTTCATTTTCCTTTTCACAGTGGGGGGACTAACAGGAATTGTGTTAGCCAACTCATCACTAGATATTGTGCTTCACGACACATACTATGTAGTTGCACATTTCCATTATGTATTATCAATAGGTGCCGTATTCGCCATTATAGCAGCCTTTGTTCACTGATTCCCGCTATTTTCAGGATATACCCTAAATGACACCTGAACAAAAATCCACTTCGGTGTTATGTTTATTGGTGTAAACCTAACATTCTTCCCACAACACTTCCTAGGCCTAGCCGGAATGCCACGACGATACTCTGATTACCCCGACGCCTATGCCCTGTGAAACACGGTGTCATCCATTGGATCCCTTATCTCCCTAGTCGCAGTAATCATGTTCCTATTTATCCTCTGAGAAGCCTTTGCCGCCAAACGGGAAGTCTCCTCAGTAGAACTAACTATAACAAATGTAGAATGACTTCACGGATGCCCTCCACCCTACCACACATTTGAAGAACCAGCATTCGTCCGAGTTCAATCAAACTAACGAGAAAGGAAGGAATTGAACCCCCATATACTGGTTTCAAGCCAGTCACATAACCACTCTGTCACTTTCTTCCAAAGACATTAGTAAAATGCAAATTACACCACCTTGTCAAGGTGGTATTACAGGTTAAATTCCTGTATGTCTTAAGCCTAAGGCTTAATGGCACATCCCACACAACTAGGATTCCAAGACGCGGCATCACCCGTTATAGAAGAACTTCTCCATTTCCACGACCACGCCCTAATAATCGTATTTTTAATCAGCACTTTAGTATTATACATTATTATTGCAATAGTTTCTACTAAACTTACTAACAAATATATCTTAGACTCCCAAGAAATCGAAATTGTTTGAACCGTTTTACCAGCTGTAATCCTAGTTTTGATTGCTCTCCCATCCCTTCGAATTCTGTACCTTATAGACGAAATTAATGACCCCCACCTAACAATTAAAGCCATGGGACACCAATGATATTGAAGCTACGAATACACAGACTATGAAGACCTGGGCTTTGATTCCTACATAATTCCAACCCAAGACCTTACACCAGGCCAATTCCGGCTACTAGAAACTGACCACCGAATAGTAGTTCCGATGGAATCACCAATTCGTGTATTAGTATCAGCTGAAGATGTACTTCACTCCTGAGCCGTACCATCCCTAGGCGTAAAAATGGACGCAGTACCCGGACGACTAAACCAAACCGCCTTCATTGCCTCGCGCCCAGGGGTATTCTACGGACAATGCTCTGAAATCTGTGGGGCCAACCACAGCTTTATACCAATTGTAGTTGAAGCCGTCCCACTAGAACACTTTGAAAGCTGATCCTCATTAATACTAGAAGACGCCTCACTAGAAAGCTAATTATTGGACAAAGCGTTGGCCTTTTAAGCCAAAGTTTGGTGACTACCGACCACCTCTAGTGAAATGCCCCAATTAAACCCCAACCCCTGGTTCGCTATTCTAGTATTTTCATGAATCATCTTTCTTACCATTATTCCAACTAAAATTTTAAACCACACAACACCTAATGAACCCGCCCCAATAAGCGAAGAAAAACACAAAACTGAGCCTTGAGACTGACCATGATAATGAGCTTTTTTGACCAATTTGCAAGCCCCTCCTTTCTAGGCATTCCTCTTATTGCCATTGCAATCGCACTACCATGAACTCTATTCCCAACTCCCCCAGCCCGATGGTTAAACAACCGACTTATTACCCTCCAAACATGATTCATCAACCGTTTCACCAACCAACTTCTACTACCTCTAAATGTGGGGGGACATAAATGGGCCCTACTATTTGCTTCTTTAATAGTATTCCTTATTACCATTAATATGCTTGGCCTTCTCCCATACACCTTCACACCCACCACCCAACTCTCACTAAACATAGGTTTTGCTGTGCCGCTATGACTTGCTACAGTAATTATTGGCATGCGTAATCAACCAACAGTAGCCCTTGGCCACCTTCTACCAGAAGGAACCCCCGTCCCACTAATCCCAGTACTAATTATCATCGAAACAATTAGCCTATTCATTCGACCCCTAGCCCTTGGGGTACGACTCACAGCTAATTTAACTGCGGGTCACCTACTGATTCAACTTATTGCCACAGCAGTGTTTGTGTTGCTGCCTATGATACCGACAGTAGCCATCCTAACAGCCGCTGTTCTATTTCTCCTAACACTTCTAGAAGTTGCAGTTGCAATAATCCAAGCCTATGTATTTGTACTTCTACTAAGCCTCTATCTACAAGAAAACGTTTAATGGCACACCAAGCACATGCATTTCATATGGTCGATCCTAGCCCATGACCACTAACCGGAGCCGTAGGCGCCCTATTAATAACGTCCGGCCTAGCAATCTGGTTTCACTTCCACTCAACAACATTAATAACCCTTGGACTAATCCTCCTACTTCTTACAATGTTCCAATGATGACGTGATATTATCCGAGAAGGAACCTTCCAAGGCCATCACACACCCCCAGTACAAAAAGGCCTACGTTATGGTATAATTTTATTCATCACCTCAGAAGTTTTCTTTTTCCTCGGATTTTTCTGAGCTTTCTATCACTCAAGCCTAGCACCAACCCCTGAACTTGGAGGGTGCTGACCACCCACCGGAATTACTACACTAGACCCGTTTGAGGTTCCTCTCCTTAATACAGCAGTCCTATTGGCATCTGGTGTAACAGTCACATGAGCCCACCACAGCATTATAGAGGGAGAACGAAAACAGGCTATTCAGTCCCTAGGGCTTACAATCTTACTAGGATTATACTTTACCGCATTACAAGCTATAGAGTACTATGAAGCCCCATTCACAATTGCAGACGGAGTATACGGATCTACATTCTTCGTAGCCACAGGATTCCATGGACTTCATGTAATTATTGGGTCAACCTTCCTGGCCGTCTGCCTCCTTCGCCAAATCCAATACCACTTTACATCTGAACACCACTTCGGCTTTGAAGCCGCTGCCTGATACTGACACTTTGTTGACGTAGTATGACTATTCCTTTACGTATCCATCTACTGATGAGGCTCATATCTTTCTAGTATTTAAATTAGTACAAGTGACTTCCAATCATTTAGTCTTGGTTAAACCCCAGGGAAAGATAATGAATTTAATCACAACCATTCTTATTATTACAGTGGCCCTATCCTCAATTCTAGCAGTTGTATCATTTTGACTCCCCCAAATAAACCCTGATGCAGAAAAACTCTCCCCATACGAATGCGGATTTGACCCACTAGGATCCGCCCGACTACCATTTTCCCTTCGATTCTTCCTGGTCGCCATTCTATTTCTTCTATTTGACCTAGAAATTGCCCTCCTTCTCCCACTTCCCTGAGGTGATCAGCTTCACAACCCCACAGGAACATTCTTTTGAGCAACCACCGTTCTCATTCTTCTAACCTTAGGATTAATCTACGAATGGACCCAAGGAGGCTTAGAATGAGCAGAATAAGGGAGTTAGTCCAAAAAAGACCTCTGATTTCGGCTCAGAAAATCGTGGTTTAAGTCCACGACCCCCTTATGACACCAGTACATTTCAGCTTCAGTTCAGCATTCATTCTAGGACTAATAGGACTAGCATTCCATCGCACCCACCTACTCTCCGCACTTCTATGCTTAGAAGGTATAATATTATCCTTATTCATTGCACTGGCCCTGTGAACACTACAATTCGAATCTACAAGCTTCTCCACTGCCCCTATGCTTTTACTAGCCTTCTCCGCCTGCGAGGCGAGCACAGGCCTCGCACTTCTAGTAGCCACAGCCCGAACCCACGGAACTGACCGCCTACAAAACCTAAATCTTCTACAATGCTAAAAGTATTGATCCCCACTATTATATTATTCCCAACAATCTGACTGATCTCTCCAAAATGGCTATGAACAGGCACAATCACCCACAGCCTATCAATTGCCCTTATAAGCCTCACATGACTAAAATGAACCTCCGAAACCGGTTGGGCTACATCTAATACGTATTTAGGGACAGACCCTTTATCCACCCCTCTATTAGTACTGACATGTTGACTACTACCACTAATAATCTTAGCCAGTCAAAATCACATTAACCCTGAACCCATTAATCGGCAACGCCTATACATTACCCTGCTCGCCTCGCTACAAACCTTTTTAATTATAGCATTTGGGGCCACAGAAATCATTATATTTTATATTATATTTGAAGCCACACTTATTCCAACCCTAATTATTATTACCCGATGAGGAAACCAAACTGAGCGACTAAACGCAGGAACTTATTTTTTATTTTATACACTTGCAGGCTCCCTGCCCCTCCTAGTCGCACTACTTTTACTTCAACAATCCACGGGGACCCTGTCTATACTTGTAATTCAATACTCTCAACCACTTTTACTAAACTCCTGAGGTCATAAAATTTGATGAGCCGGCTGTCTTATTGCATTCCTAGTAAAAATACCACTATACGGCGTCCACCTGTGACTTCCCAAAGCACACGTAGAAGCCCCCGTTGCAGGATCAATAGTACTAGCAGCAGTACTATTAAAACTAGGGGGGTATGGGATAATACGAATAATAATTATGCTAGACCCCCTTTCAAAAGAATTAGTCTACCCATTTATTATCCTAGCACTATGAGGAATTATCATAACAGGGTCTATTTGCTTGCGACAAACGGATCTAAAATCACTAATCGCCTACTCATCCGTTAGCCATATGGGACTTGTAGCAGGAGGTATTTTAATCCAAACCCCCTGAGGATTCTCAGGGGCAATTATTCTAATAATCGCCCACGGTCTAGTGTCCTCAATACTATTCTGCTTGGCTAATACAGCCTATGAACGAACTCACAGCCGGACTATAATCTTAGCCCGGGGATTACAATTAATCTTCCCCTTAACAGCAGTTTGATGATTCATTGCCAACCTGGCTAATCTGGCACTCCCCCCTCTACCTAACCTAATAGGAGAACTAATAATTATTACAACCCTATTCAATTGATCCCCATGAACTATCGCACTAACAGGAGCAGGCACCCTAATTACAGCGGGCTACTCACTCTACATATTCCTAATATCCCAACGAGGCCCAACACCAAGCCACATTATAAAATTACAGCCCTTCCACACCCGAGAACATTTACTAATAGCCCTTCACCTAATCCCCGTAATCCTTCTTATTGCAAAACCAGAACTAATGTGAGGTTGATGCTACTAGTAAGTATAGTTTAACTAAAATATTAGATTGTGATTCTAAAGACAGGGGTTAAAATCCCCTTACTCACCAAGGAAGGACAGAAATCAATAAGTACTGCTAATCCTTATGCACCGCGGTTAAAATCCGCGGCTTCCTCATGCTTCTGAAGGATAACAGCTCATCCGTTGGTCTTAGGAACCAAAAACTCTTGGTGCAAATCCAAGTGGAAGCTATGAACTTAACGACACTAATTATATCCTCCTCACTTATTTTAGTTATCACAGTCCTTATTATCCCGCTACTAACAACACTAAGCCCTGAACCACGTAAAATAGACTGAGCAAACACACATGTAAAAACCGCTGTCAGCACCGCATTCTTCATCAGCCTACTACCCCTAATAATTTTCCTGGATCAAGGACTAGAAAGCGTTACTACAAACTGACACTGAATAAACACACACATCTTCGACACAAACATTAGCTTTAAATTTGACCACTACTCCCTTATTTTTACACCTATCGCTCTTTATGTCACCTGGTCTATTCTAGAGTTTGCGCTATGATATATACACTCAGACCCCAACGTGAACCGATTTTTTAAATACTTACTACTATTCTTAGTAGCAATAATTACCCTAGTCACCGCTAACAACATGTTTCAGCTGTTTATTGGCTGAGAAGGAGTTGGAATTATATCATTCCTACTAATTGGGTGGTGATATGGACGAGCAGACGCTAATACGGCAGCTCTACAAGCTGTAATTTATAACCGGGTGGGAGATATTGGACTAATATTGAGTATAGCATGATTTGCAATAAACTTCAACTCCTGGGAAATTCAACAAATATTCCTTCTGTCAAAGAACTTTGACATAACAATCCCACTAATAGGACTTATCCTAGCAGCAACAGGAAAATCGGCCCAATTTGGCCTACACCCATGGCTCCCTTCAGCCATGGAGGGCCCTACACCAGTATCTGCCCTACTCCACTCTAGCACCATAGTTGTGGCCGGAATCTTCCTACTAATTCGCCTCCACCCCCTTATAGAGAATAATCAGACTGCGCTAACAATATGCTTATGCTTAGGCGCCCTAACCACGCTATTTACAGCCACCTGTGCCCTCACCCAAAATGATATTAAAAAAATTGTGGCTTTCTCAACATCCAGCCAACTAGGCCTAATAATAGTTACAATTGGCCTAAACCAGCCGCAACTGGCATTCCTTCACATTTGCACCCACGCTTTCTTCAAGGCCATATTATTCCTGTGCTCAGGGTCAATTATCCACAGCCTTAACGATGAACAAGACATCCGCAAAATAGGAGGCCTTCACAAGCTAATACCAGCTACCTCAGCCTACCTCACAATTGGGAGCCTGGCATTAACAGGAACCCCCTTCCTTGCAGGCTTCTTCTCAAAAGATGCCATCATTGAAGCCCTAAACACCTCATACCTTAACGCCTGAGCCCTCGTCCTTACACTTATCGCAACGTCATTTACCGCAGTCTACAGCTTTCGAGTCATTTTCTATGTTACCATAGGGTCCCCTCGATTTCTTTCACTATCCCCTATTAATGAAAACAACCCACTAGTAATTAACCCAATTAAACGACTCGCCTGAGGAAGTATTGTTGCAGGACTTATTATCACCTCCAACTTCCTGCCCTCAAAAACGCCTATTATAACAATGCCCCTATCCCTAAAAATGGCAGCCCTTGTAGTCACAGTTATCGGACTGCTAGTAGCCATAGAACTTGCAAATCTGACTAACAAACAAGTTAAAATCACCCCTACAATATCTTCACATAACTTCTCAAACATACTAGGATTTTTCCCCGCACTAGTTCACCGAATATTCCCAAAACTTAATCTCAAGCTAGGCCAATCAATCGCCAACAAGCTTGACCAAACATGATTTGAAATATCCGGACCAAAAGGATTGACCTTAACCCAAATAACGATATCAAAAATTATAAGCGACATTCAGCGAGGAATAATCAAAACATACCTAACTATTTTCCTTCTGACAATAATCCTGGCCATTCTCTTAGTAATTATCTAAACCGCACGAAGCGCCCCCCGGCTTAAACCCCGCGTTAACTCCAGTACAACAAGCAACGTTAAAAGCAATACCCAAGCACAAATAACCAACATCCCCCCACCAAAAGAGTATATGACAGCCACACCCTCAACGTCGCCCCGCAACATACAAAGCTCTTTCAACCCATCCACAATTACCAGAGAACCCTCATACCACCCCCCTCAAAACACACCCCCTACTAAGACCACCCCTAAAAAATAGATAATTACATAAACAGTAACAGAGCGACTTCCTCAAGCCTCAGGAAAAGGTTCAGCAGCCAAAGCTGCTGAATAAGCGAATACTACAAGCATCCCACCCAAATAAATTAAGAAAAGAACTAGAGATAAGAAAGTCCCCCCGCACCCAACCAATACACCACAACCAACCCCTGCAGCTACCACTAACCCTAAAGCAGCAAAGTAAGGAGTTGGGTTAGAAGCAACAGCAATTAAACCCACAACCAGAGCCACCAATAATGTAAACATAAAATAGGTCATAATTCTTGCTCGGACTTTAACCGAGACCAATGACTTGAAGAACCACCGTTGTAGTTCAACTACAAGAACTAATGGCAAGCCTACGAAAAACTCACCCCCTAATAAAAATCGCTAATGATGCGCTAGTCGACCTACCAACGCCATCTAACATTTCAGTATGATGAAACTTTGGCTCCCTTCTAGGACTATGTTTAATTACACAAATTCTAACGGGGCTATTCCTAGCCATGCATTACACCTCAGACATCTCAACAGCATTCTCATCAGTAGCCCACATCTGTCGGGACGTAAACTACGGTTGACTTATTCGCAACCTCCATGCTAACGGAGCATCGTTCTTTTTCATCTGTATTTACATACACGTCGCCCGTGGCCTATACTACGGATCCTACCTTTACAAAGAAACCTGAAATATTGGCGTAGTCCTACTCCTGTTAGTTATAATAACCGCCTTTGTCGGGTATGTCCTTCCATGAGGACAAATATCTTTCTGAGGGGCTACAGTAATTACAAATCTCCTATCAGCGGTCCCATATATAGGAGATACACTTGTTCAATGAATCTGAGGGGGCTTCTCAGTAGACAACGCAACATTAACACGATTCTTCGCATTCCACTTCCTACTGCCATTCATCATTGCCGCCGCAACTCTACTCCACCTATTATTCCTACACGAAACAGGATCAAACAACCCCGCCGGCCTAAACTCCGACGCAGATAAAATCTCCTTCCACCCCTATTTTTCATATAAGGACCTTCTCGGATTCGTAATTATACTGCTAGCGTTAACATCATTAGCACTATTCTCCCCAAACCTCCTAGGAGACCCAGACAATTTCACACCAGCCAACCCAATGGTAACTCCCCCACACATTAAGCCAGAGTGATACTTCTTATTTGCTTACGCCATTCTACGGTCTATCCCGAACAAACTAGGAGGTGTTTTAGCCTTACTATTCTCCATCCTAATCCTAATAGTAGTCCCAATCCTGCACACCTCAAAACAACGAGGACTAACATTCCGTCCAATCACCCAATTTTTATTCTGAACACTTGTAGCAGATATGCTAATTTTAACATGAATTGGAGGTATGCCCGTAGAACACCCATACGTCATCATTGGACAAGTAGCATCAATTCTATACTTCGCACTTTTCCTTGTACTCGTCCCACTGGCAGGATGAGTAGAAAATAAAGCATTAAAATGAGCTTGCCCTAGTAGCTTAGTCTTAAAGCATCGGTCTTGTAATCCGAAGATCGGAGGTTAAATTCCTCCCTAGCGCCCAGAAAAGGGAGATTTTAACTCCCACCCCTGGCTCCCAAAGCCAGAATTCTAAATTAAACTATCTTCTGATAGTAGCATGTATGTACTAGTACATATTATGCATAATATTACATAATGTAATAGTACATATATATGTATTATCACCATTCATTTATTTTAACCCCAAAGCAAGTACTAACGTCTAAGAAATTCATAAACCAAATTATTAAGATTCAGAAATAATTTATTTTAACCCGAGAAATAGATTTATCCCCTAAATATGGCACTCAAATTTTTCCTTGAATTATTCAACTAAGATTTATCTTAAAATAATTAATGTAGTAAGAGACCACCAACTGGTTGATATAAATGCATACGGTTAATGATAGAATCAGGGACACTAAACTTAGGGATGGTATATTATGAACTATTCCTGGTATCTGATTCTACATCTCAGGTACTTAAGTTTATTATCTCCCATTATCTTACTACAATTGCATATGATTACTGGTGTAATTACATACTCCTCGTTACCCAACATGCCGGGCATTCTTTTATATGCATAGGGTTCTCTTTTTAGGTTTCCTTTCACTTTGCATCTCACAGTGCAGGCACAAATAATATATTAAGGTAGAACTATTCCTTGCATGAGTTGAAGTAGGTTAATTATTGAATGACATAACTCAAGAATTACATATTAATATCTCAGGTGCATAACATATATTTCACTTCTTCAACTTACCCTTATATATCTGCCCCCCTTTTGGTTTCTGCGCGACAAACCCCCCTACCCCCCTTCGCTCAGCGAATCCTGTTATCCTTGTCAAACCCCGAAACCAAGGAAGGCTCGAGAACGTGCCAGCTAACAAGTTGAGATGTGAATTAGCCATGCGCATTATATATATATACATGCACATTGCATTAATAAATTTCACAATTACCCCAAATTTTAGCCTAAAAACCTCTGGTAAAAATTTTAGAAATTTCTCAATGCTAAAAAATTAAACATTTATAGC